AAAATAGGTGAATACAACCAACTATCATTAAGAATTTCATCTTTGGACCAAAAACAAGCAAGGGGTGGAATACCAGAAAGAGAAAGTGTACCCAATAAAAAAGCAGTTTTTGTAATTGGTACATGTTTTCTTAAACCGCCCATAAGAACCATATTCTGACTTTTATCTGGAGAATATCCAACAATAGCTTCCATCGCATGAATAATTGATCCAGATCCTAAGAACAACAATGCCTTCGAATAAGCATGAGTAATCAAATGAAATAAAGCAGCTCGATAAGACCCCATACCTAGAGCTAACATCATATAACCCAATTGAGACATTGTAGAATAAGCTAAGCTTTTCTTAATATCTTTTTGAGCAAGAGCTAAAGTGGCTCCTAAAAATAATGTTATTATACCTATCAAAGCTATTAGATTTAGAATGTAAGGTATAACTATGAAAAGAGGAAGAAGCCGAGCTACAAGAAAAATTCCTGCTGCTACCATAGTAGCGGCATGTATAAGAGCCGAAATGGGGGTAGGCCCTTCCATGGCATCAGGTAACCATACATGAAGGGGAAATTGGGCGGATTTAGCAACAGCGCCGGCAAATAATAGGGAGGCGCATAAAGTAACAAATAAAAAATTAACTTCATTATTATAAACCAAGTTATTGAATATTTCAAACAAATCCCGAAATTCGAAACTACCTGTTATCCAATAAAAACCCAAAATTCCTAATAATAAACCAAAATCCCCGACACGATTAGTTACAAACGCTTTTTGACAAGCATTCGCGGCACTGGGTCGTGTGAACCAAAAACCTATTAATAGATAAGAACACACTCCAACTAATTCCCAAAAAATATAAATTTGTATCAAATTAGAACTAGTAACTAATCCCAACATTGAAGTATTGGAAAAACTCATATAAGCAAAAAATCTCAAATATCCCTGATCATGAGACATATAATTGTCACTATAAATAAGAACCATAATTCCAACAGTAGTGATTAATATCGACATAATAGAAGTAAGTGGATCAACCAAGCAGCCAAATTCGAAAGAAAAATCATTATTGATGGTCCAAGACCATACATATTGATAGACAGAATTATTATTTATTTGCTGAATAGAAAAAAGGGCTGAAAAAACCATAACTATACTTAATAATAAAACACTAGGAAAAGCCCACATACGGCGAAGATTTTTTGTTGCCGTTGGAAAAAGTAGAAGTCCTGTTCCAATTAAGATAGGAACTGGAAGTGGAATGAAAGGTATAATCCATGAATATTGATATGTATATTCCATAAAAAAAAAAAAAAAAAAAAATTATCTTAATTAATTGTTTCTGAGTCACCGGTTCTTATTTCGTTTGGGGTCGGTTAATAAAAAAAAAATTAAGATATATAAAATAAAACTTAAATAGAATTTTCTAGCCTTAATTATTCTGAATCTTTCCAAACTACTTCAAATATTTAAAATCAAGAGGTTATAATTGGTCAAATGATATAAATTCAAATGATATAAATAAGTCACTAGTGAAAAATAAATACTAATTTTATTAATACTGAATTTTTAATATTAAATTAAAATTTTTAAATAAAATTTTATGAAGATAAAAAATGAAAATTCGAATTTTCATTTTAATTATTACGTATTACAATAATTTTTTTATATCTATAAAACAAGGATAAATAATTATACCAAAAACAGTATTTGATATGAATCATAAAGCCCATAACTAAAACTATTTATTGTTATTGTAATTCGGTTATTTAGAATCATTAACCAATTTGTTTTGTAACTAATTGTTTGTCTTCCATTACAATAAAAGCTATTTGTAGGAAATGCTATGATATCCAACACTTTAATTTTACGGAAAAAAAAGGGGGCAAATAAAATGCCTTTAAATTATGTATTTTGTATCCTTTAACAGATTAACTACTAGTCTCATTTGATAATTAAAATTTTGTGGACTCTTTCTTCGAGCTTGAACAATTAAATTAATATTAAATTAATTAATATAATAGAAAAATAATTAATATAATAGAAAAAATTATTAAAGTTTTTTTTTTTTTAATTAAGCGGGAAAAGGGTTGGGTTATTAAACTTTTAGATTTTTTTATTACATGTATAAATGTAACACGACGAAAATAGAAAGAAAACGAAACGGACAATCTTTCTTTTTTTTTTTTTTTATTATTTTTTTTTTTTTTTTTATCAACTTCAATCTATTTGGCATAGTGTACCTTATCGTTCTTATTAATATTTTATGGGATTTTTACCCCCCTTTTTTTTTTGGAGTCTAATTTCGAGAAAAAATAGATAGAGAATAGTAAAGAACAATTGATTTTGAACAATAGATGTCTTTCACATCCAACCGAAAAACCTATTATAACTTTTTAATGGCAGTTCCAAAAAAGCGCACCTCTATTTCAAAAAAACGTATTCGTAAAAATATTTGGAAAAGGAAGGGGTATAGGGCAGCATTGAAAGCTTTTTCGTTAGCGAAATCTCTTTCTACCGGGAGTTCTAAAAGTTTTTTTTGTGTAACAAATAAATAATCTGAATCGTTCTAATAACTAATAAAGTGATATAATTTTGTTTATAGTTTATTTATAAGATTTATAAGTTATAAAAATGATAAATAATATTTATCAATTAGAATTAATATTAACATCATAATAGTATAGTAAAAGAATAAATATGAATATATAAGATAAATTACAAATGAATATATAAGATAAATTACAATATAAACAATATACATTAAAAATAAAATAAATAAAAAAGAATTAGTCTCATAATGTTTTAATTTAAACGAATATAAAATTGAATTTGTTTTACTTTAATTTGAAGCCAAATTTTTCTTTCGTTTCTGATATAGATAAGAATTCTGTTGTCTACTGAATTCTAATGGTACTTTTTTGTTTGAAAAAAGGGTAAACGCAAGCGCAAGGTTTCGCCTTTCATTTTAGTATGTTTTATCATTTTCCGGATGGGGATTATCACTTTCCCCATCGCCCTTACTCAATAATAAAAAGAATTTTTTTTTAGTTATATTTTTTTTGTGATTTTATTATTTTTTTTGTGATTTTATATTATAAAGAAGAGGTCGTTGAAACTAATTGATTAAGTTTAAAATGTTTTTTATAATCTTTTAAACCATTATTTTGGGTTTTATAAATTATTATCACTATATAAATTCCTTAAACCCAATTAAATTAATAAAAGTCCCGTTTACATTTTTAGGTAGTTCTATTTTACATTTTTAGGTAGTTATATGACGAATGCGCCAATTTTGAGTGATCTATTTTAGATCCTATGTTTCGATTGGAAGATCGATCAAGATATAATATATATATATTAATTAAAAAATTATTAAAAAATTTAGAAAATATTTTGAAGTACGGTACAATTTCTATACGAAATTTTTTTATATGATTGATACGACCATCCCAAATACCTAACTTAATGGGTTTGCTAAATCTTAACGCAAACTCTCTACACAACAAAAAATCCTAACGCAACCTAACTATGCAAATATTTACATAAATCTTTTGAGTGTATCGCTGAAATTGTGTTATATAAAAATTCTATTTTTTTATTAATCGATAAAATGCATTTTTTATTTTAGATTAATAAAATAAATGATAAAAGAAATTAATCATTAAAAAATGCAAACGAGGCAGAACATTTTTTTTACTTATATCCAGGGATTGAAGTAAAAATTATCTAGTTACAACTGTTACATTTTAGTTTTAGGAGAGCATAAAGTAATAGCCGACGAAAAAATACATTGTTAGTTCAGTTAAATAAAATTGACATCCTAAAATACTAAATAACTAAATAAAAAGATAATAATAAGAAAAATCAATATTATTAACGTTAACGAAAACGTTTTAATCCCTAATTTTTAAACAAGTTTTTATTCATCAATTTGAATGGTTTCCTAAAAAAAAATATTGGATTGAATTAACTCCTTCAAGCTAGACGATTGAATAAAAATAGGTTATTATGATTTCGAATAAGCCGCTATGGTGAAATCGGTAGACACGCTGCTCTTAGGAAGCAGTGCTAGAGCATCTCGGTTCGAGTCCGAGTGGCGGCATGGCATCTTCTAAAAGAGTAAGTCCTATAATGAATTCAATTCCCGATTTCAATTCCTATAATTGAGGGACGCCCTTATTAATTTAAAAATTTTTATGATATTTTCAACTTTAGAGCATATATTAACTCATATATCCTTTTCGATCGTTTCAATTGTAATTACAATTCATTTGATAATTTTATTAGTCGATGAAATCGTAGGACTAGATGATTCGTCAGAAAAGGGGATGATAGCTACTTTTTTCTGCATAACAGGATTATTAGTTACTCGTTGGATGTATTTGAGGCATTTACCATTAAGTGATTTATATGAATCATTAATTTTTCTTTCGTGGAGTTTTTCCTTTATTCATATTATTCCGTATTTTAAAAAACATAAAAACCATTTTAGCGCAATAACCGCGCCAAGTGCTATTTTTACTCAAGGTTTTGCAACTTCGGGTCTTTTAACTGAAATGCATCAATCCGCGATATTAGTACCCGCTCTCCAATCCCATTGGTTAATGATGCACGTAAGTATGATGGTATTGAGCTATGCAGCTCTTTTGTGTGGATCATTATTATCACTAGCTCTTCTAGTCATTACATTTCGAAAATTCATAAGGATTTTTAGTAAAAGCAATAATTTAGAAAATGAGTCAGTTTACTTTAGTGAGATTCAATATGTGAACGAAAGAAACAATGTCTTACGAAACACTTCTTTTATTTCGTCTCAAAATTATTACAGGTATCAATTGATTCAACAATTGGATCGTTGGAGTTATCGTATTATTAGTCTAGGGTTTATCCTTTTAACCGTAGGTATTCTTTCGGGAGCAGTATGGGCTAATGAAGCATGGGGATCATATTGGAATTGGGATCCAAAGGAGACTTGGGCATTTATTACTTGGACCATATTCGCTATTTATTTACATATTAGAACAAATAAAAATTTTGAAAGTGTAAATTCTGCAATTGTGGCCTCAATGGGCTTTCTTATAATTTGGATATGCTATTTTGGGGTTAATCTATTAGGAATAGGGTTGCATAGTTATGGTTCATTTACATTAACATCTAATTGAATAAAAGACTTGACGAATATAAACATAGGACGGCATACAGGTATATATACGAAAACTTCATGTAAACAATCAAGAACCATTTGAATCCTTTCCATTACTTGATTCAAATGGTTCGCACAAATTCAAAAGATATCTAGTTATAATAGAATTCCAATTTATTTATTTTACTTAAAAGAATATAAAAGACTCATTTTTTTATTGTACAATCAACCATTTTTAAAATCATGGGATTTCAGTTTCATTTTTTGGTTTACTCACAAAAACTATCGAAAAAAATAATTGGATAGAATAGCTTCGACCTTGTCAACTGATAATGATAAAACGAAATCGGGATAAACACCAATACCTATTACAGGTAAAAGGATAGAGATCGAAACAAATAATTCTCGCGGTCCAGAATCAAAAAAATAAGAGTTTGGGGCATTAAAAAGCTTGTATCCATAGAACATCTGGCGTAACATAGATAATGAATAAATAGGAGTTAATATCATTCCAATTGCCATTACAAAAGTAATTAATATTTTTGTCATTAAAAGATATTTTTGACTAGTAAGTATTCCAAAAAAAACTAACAATTCGGCAACAAAACCGCTCATGCCCGGTAATGCAAGAGAAGCCATTGATAAGATACTGAAAGTCGTGAATATTTTTGGAATTGCGATAGCCATTCCGCCCATTTCGTCGAGATAAACAAGACGTATTCTATCATAACTCGTTCCGGCCAAGAAAAAAAGCGCAGCGCCAATAAATCCGTGAGAGATTATTTGTAAAATGGCTCCGTTGAGTCCTGTATCGCTTATAGAACCAATTCCTATAATTATGAAACCCATATGAGATACAGAAGAGTAGGCTATTCTTTTTTTTAAATTACGCTGACCGGGAGATGTTGAAGCTGCATAGATTATTTGAATTGTGCCTACTATAATCAACCAGGGAGAGAATATAGAATGGGCGTGGGGTAATAATTCCATATTGATCCGAACCAATCCATACGCTCCCATTTTTAATAAGATTCCGGCTAAAAGCATACAAGTACTGTAATGTGCCTCTCCATGGGTGTCTGGTAACCATGTATGTAAGGGTATGATCGGTGATTTGACAGCAAAAGCAATAAGAAATCCAATATAGAATATTATTTCCAGTGCTACAGGATACGATTGATTAGCTGATGTTTCAAAATTTAATGTTGGTTCATTGGAACCATATAAACCAATACCCAAAACTCCCATTAATAAAAAAACGGAACTTCCTGCAGTGTACAAAATAAATTTTGTAGCTGAATACAAACGTTTCTTTCCCCCCCACATGGATAGAAGTAGATAAACTGGAATTAATTCTAACTCCCACATGATGAAAAAAAGTAAAAGGTCTCGAGAAGAAAATGGTCCTATTTGACCGCTATACATTGCTAACATCAGAAAATGGAATAGTCGGGAATCTCGAGTAATCGGCCGAGCCGCTAAAGTAGCTAAAGTTGTGATAAATCCTGTCAGTAAAATGGGTCCTATAGAAATTCCATCTATTCCCAATCTCCAGTAAAAATCAAAAAAATCGATCCATTTATAATCCTCTGTCAGTTGCATTAATGGATCATCCAATTGGAAACGATAACCGAATGCATAGGTTGTTAGAAGGAGTTCAATTATGCATATACCTATAGTATACCAGCGCATTATCTTATTTCCTCTATGAGGGAGAAAGAAAATTAAGGAACCCGCGAATATTGGCAAAACTACAACTAGCGTTAACCAAGGAAAATTATTCATGGTAAAAACAAGATAAACTTGGACCAGAAAAACCCGTGCTCAAAATAAATAGTTTTTGAGCGCGGGTTTTTGTCGGTAAAGGTAAAAAAATCAAATGTATTCAAGTAGGGTTTTCTGGAACGTATTAATAAGCCAGACCCATACTTCGAGTTGTTTCATGCCATAAATAAACTCGAACACTCAAGAAATCTGTCGGACAGGCGGATTCACATCTCTTACAACCGACACAGTCCTCTGTTCTTGGAGCAGAAGCAATTTGCTTAGCTTTACACCCGTCCCAAGGTATCATTTCTAATACATCCGTTGGGCAGGCGCGCACGCATTGAGTACACCCTATACACGTATCATAAATCTTTACTGAATGTGACATTTGGATCTATAAATTTTTGAATGTCAGAAAGTTTCGATCTAGTAAACTTGTAAATGAATCATATATTTAGACACCAGATGAATCAATAATTTATCATAATTTTTCTAATCAATCTACTTCTGGATTGACTCATGCGATAGAGCCAAGATACTTTAATTTCTTACATTTTTGAAAACATGTATTATTACGTAATGTATGGTCATGGTAATTCTAATTTATGAATATTAGAATTTATATGATTAATACTACTTATTCAACAAATTCGATTGATTGATACGAGTTGATTTTCTGTTACGATAAATTGATGAAACAATAGCCGGGCCAATAGCTGCTTCAGCGGCTGCAATAGCTATAACAAAAATTGAGAAAATATTTCCTTTTAATTGGCGACTATCAAAAAAATCAGAAAATGTTACGAAATTCATATTAACCGCATTCAGTATAAGTTCAAGACACATAAGGGCTCTAACCATATTCCGGCTCGTGATCAATCCATAGATACCGATAGAAAATAAGTAGGCACTCAAAACAAGTACATGTTCGAGCATCATTGACCAACTCCTTATCAATTTCGATTCATTTCAATATGAACTGAACAACAATTCAACAGATTCAATTGACTAGAATAAAAAAAAGTACGGAACAAAGGCAGATTTTCTAGTGTTAATAGAATAGATTGAATAATTTCTATTTTAGACATAAACAATCTTTAATTAAAGGGAAATAAATGTAATGTAATAAAACCGAACAGAGTTTAATGTGCATTGCTAATTCTATAAATTTTTTACTGTCGCGCCACGGCAATTGCACCTATCAAAGCGGCTAAAAGAATTATCGAAACGAATTCAAATGGAAGAAAGAAATCTGTTGATAAATGAATTCCAATTTGTTGACTATTACTTATCAAATCTTGCTCTATAATCTGGTTTGATCTTGTAGTCCAAATAATTCCGTACCATGACGTATCCGTAATAATAATCATGAGTAAAACAAAAATACTTGTACAAACTGGCAAAGTAACCACATCCCCAATGGTCCAAAGATTCAAATCTTTGTAATATTCTGAACCATTCATGAACATCACAGCAAATACGATTAAAACATTTATAGCTCCCACGTAAATAAGGAGTTGTGCAGCAGCTACAAAATAAGAGTTTAATAGAATATAGAATAAGGATATACAAACAAGAACCAGTCCCAATGAAAAGGCAGAATAAATGGGGTTGGTAAATAATACCACCCCCATACCTCCTAGTATAAGAACCGATCCCAGAAAGACTAAAAGAAAATCATGTATTGGTCCGGGCAAATCCATTATATGTAAAATAAGAGATAAATAAATAGAAATGTTTTTCATGACCTTATTGAGACCCGACCAGAAATTTTTTTTTTTATGATTTTTGAGCAATTCCTAATTTAATCCTAAGTAAATAAATACTAAGGGATATGAATAAATCTGAGTACTATTATTGGACTAATTTCATTCTTTATCTGAAAGAGTCGTTCTAATTCTAAACGATATATTTTAAAACAATTATGGATATATTAATTAATGGATTTTCAATCCAAATTAAGACGCGTTTCTTACCAACCAATCAATAGTTGGTATTTGTAGTTATTGACCAAACAACACGAAAGAAACCTAAATTCCTTCTATATTAGTTATTAGTAAAGTAATTCTAAATTATTCGTTAATAAGAGATTTACTTATTTATTTGAGGCGAATTCAAAATTGTTCGAATTGTATAATCGTCAATTACTGACATTGGTAAACGACCCAAAGCAATTTGATTATAATTCAATTCGTGACGATCATAAGTAGAAAGTTCATATTCTTCAGTCATTGATAAACAATTCGTTGGACAATACTCAACGCAATTACCACAAAATATACAGACTCCGAAATCAATACTGTAATTAAGCAGCCGTTTCTTGCGAATATCGGTTTCCAATTTCCAATCAACAACGGGTAGATCTATAGGACATACACGAACGCATACTTCACAAGCAATACATTTATCAAATTCAAAATGGATTCGACCGCGGAAACGCTCCGCGGTGATTGATTTTTCATAAGGATATTGAATAGTTACGGGTAAACGATTTGCGTGGGATAAAGTAATCATGAAACTTTGACCAATGTACCTTGCAGCTCGTACTGTTTGTTGACCATAATTCATGAACCCAGTTACCATAGAGAACATATCGTTAATATATATATGAATAGTTTTATGTTTGTTTATTTCTCTTGTTTGAGACACGTTGTGAATATAGAATGTTACTTTACAGTGAAAAGAGTTGGAAAGAAGTTGTTAATAATAGATTACCGAGAGAAATAGGTAAAAGAAATTTCCATCCAAGATTCAATAGTTGGTCCATTCTTAGCCTCGGTAAAGTCCATCTTGTTGTGATAGGAATGAACAAGAACAAATAAGTTTTAGCTAATGTAATAAAGATACCAATTATCGCTCCAAAAACTCCACATGTTTTATTTATTTCAAAAAGCTCAGAAACATATATGTCCGGAATAGATATATTCCAACCTCCCAAGTAAAGAACTGTTACAAATAATGAAGAAACCAATAGGTTGAGATAGGAAGCAACATAAAATAACCCAAATTTTATACCCGAGTATTCGGTTTGATAACCTGCTACTAACTCTTCTTCTGCTTCTGGTAAATCAAAAGGTAATCTCTCACATTCTGCTAGGGAAGAAATAATAAAAATGATAAACCCTATAGGCTGACGCCACAAATTCCATCCCCAAAAACCATATTTTGATTGCGCCTCAACAATATCAATTGTACTTGAACTGTTAGATAATTATAGTCGGTGATACCATCACTGTTACCATCGCTATTACAGAACCGTACATGAGATTTTCACCTCATACGGCTCCTTGAAGGCCAGAAATAAATATAGGGACCGCGTCAGTATTCTTTTTTGAATCTTGATATGTTTGTAGGATGGATAACTATCGGCCGGTCCCAAATTAGACCAATTGAATTCTGTCTGTTATAATTATTTTAATTCAAAATTAAATAAAAAAAGTACTTCTGAATTGATCTCATCCTTTCTTTAATTTAATAATTTCAATAAAAATTTCAATTCTTCTTTGTTCAGTAATAACTTAACTGTTCAATAAAATACTTCTTGTAAAAATATCAATAACCCGTTGGTTTCACGTACGAAAAAAAAAAAATTCTATATTAATTAATGAATTATGACACAAATTATATATCTATTAATATGTATATGGGAAAGAATAAAAGTAACAAAGAATAAATAAAGTATATCTTTTTTTTTTTTTTTTCGTTCCTATTCTTCTTTCTATTTCTGAGAAAAAGAGGGCTTTCAAAATAAAGTAAAGGATTATTTCGTTTCGAATAGTTATTTATTAAATCGGTGGATAGGAGTATACTCTGGATTGGAATCGTGTCATGGGGAGTACTGCCTGATCATTTCTACCAACTTCAAGCCCCAATTAGTATTCTTTGTTTGTATATTATGTAAAAATGTCCTTTTGGAGAATTTACATAATCTCCATTACTAATCCTTTCCATATGTTCGTGTTTCTAACCATCCACTCGTTTTTGCTCAATCCCCCGTTATGCTAATACATAAAAATGATAGTGAAAGCTCAATACGGTTGATCTTTTGAACCCGCTTCAAGTCAGGATGACTAATCAACCAATCTTGGGGGAAACGGTCTCTTCTGTTTATTTCCGCTTAACTCTCTAACTCTTATACATAGAAAATGAGAATCAATCTTTTTACTGCGAATTTATATATAAGCTGTTTTCTTTCACTCATATAACTATTTGATTTAGTTCATCAACCCGAATAATGAATAAAAAAAAATTAAGATATCTACTCAATCCATTCCAACCCTTTCCTTGAAAGGAAGGAATAGAGAAAAGTTTATGTCTATGTATCAACGAATCGCACGTAGAGATATTGATAACACACATAAAGTTAATGGTATTTCATAACTAATCGATTGAGCAGCAGCTCGTAGACCGCCTAAAAAGGAATATTTATTATTTGACCCGTATCCCGACATAAGAAGTCCAATTGGAGCAATACTGGAAATGGCAATCCATAAAAAAACACCGATATTGAGATCTGCTAAAACAAGGTGATATCCAAAAGGAACTACTGAATAGCTTACTAAAATTGATATGACTGCTATGGATGGCCCGATACTGAATAAACGAGTATCCCCCCTAGATGGAAAAAGATTTTCTTTGAAAAGTAGTTTTGTCCCATCTGCTAGAGCTTGAAGAACTCCCAAAGGGCCGGCGTATTCAGGTCCAATACGTTGTTGTATCCCTGCCGATATTTCTCTTTCTAACCATACAATTACCAGTACGCCTATTGTGATTCCCACTACAAGAGTCAAAATAGGAACAAGAACCCATAGAATTCCATAAACCTCTTTAAAAAATTCTAATCTAGAAAAAGAATCGATATCTTGTACTTCCGGTGTATCAATTATCATTTCAACGATCAACTTCTCCCATAATGATATCTATACTACCTAGTATCGTCATAATATCAGCCAATTTCATTCTTTTAACTAACCGCGGAAGAATTTGCAAATTGATAAAACCCGGCGGGCGGATTTTCCATCTCCAAGGAAAACCACCCTGATCCCCTATGAGAAAAATTCCCAATTCTCCCTTTGGGGCTTCTACTCTCACATAAAGTTCTTGTTTCGGCAATTCAAATGTAGGAGACGGCTTTTTACTAATAAATCGATATTCAAAATCATTCCATTCCGGATTCCTTTCTCTATCAAAGTATCGTATTTCTAAATTCTCATAGGGTCCCCCTGGAATTCCTTCCAGGGCCTGTTGAATAATTTTTACGGATTCTATCATTTCACCAATTCGGACTAGATAACGAGCCAATGAATCTCCTTCTTTTTGCCACTGTACTTCCCAATCAAATTCGTCGTAACATTCATAATGATCAACTTTACGAAGATCCCATTGTATTCCGGAAGCTCGCAGCATTGGTCCCGATAAACCCCAATTTATTACTTCCTCTCTACCAATAATGCCTACTCCCTCGACTCGTTCTAAAAAAATAGGATTTCGTGTAATAAGTTTTTGATATTCAGCAACTCTTGTTAAAAAATAATCGCAGAAATCCAAACATTTATCTATCCAGCCATGAGGTAGATCGGCCGCTACTCCTCCGATACGAAAATAATTATGCATCATTCTCATACCGGTGGCAGCTTCGAATAGATCATATACTAATTCTCTTTCTCTGAAAATATAGAAAAAGGGAGTTTGTGCACCAATATCCGCCATAAAAGGACCGAGCCATAACAGATGAGAAGCTATACGACTCAACTCCAACATAATTATTCTGATATAGCTGGCTCTTTTAGGTACTTGAATATTTCCCAACTGTTCCGGTCCGTTTACAGTTATTGCTTCTGTGAACATAGTAGCTAAATAATCCCACCGTGTTACATAAGGCAAATATTGTATAATTGTTCGATTTTCCGCAATTTTTTCCATTCCTCGGTGTAAATAACCCAATATTGGTTCACAGTCAATAACATCTTCACCATCTAGAGTAATGATGAGTCGAAGAACACCATGCATTGATGGGTGGTGGGGGCCCATATTGACTATCATGAGGTCTTTTCTTGTAGCCGGTATATTCATAGGTTTTTCCTCGATTCATTCTTTCATGAATTGCTGAAAACGAAAAAAAGTTCATTAAAATTCAAGATCTAATAAATCAAATAATTCAAAATGCCTTTATAAAAATAAAATTAACGAGTTTTTGACTCCCGAATATCCAACCGATTAATTAATTCTTTATAACATATTCTATTTTTCTTTGACAAATAAGACAGTAATCGTTGGCGTTTTCCCAGAATTTTACGTAAACCTCTCTGAGATAAATAGTCTTTTTTGTGTAATTGTAAATGTGAAGTAAGTCTTCGTATCCTATTGGTGAAACTAACTATTTGAAATTCAACAGATCCTCTGTTTTCGTCTTTTTCTTCTTGTGAAATAACTGAGATGAATGAATTTTTTACCATAAACTGAAATCTTCTCTCCCCCCCCCTCTTTTTATTTTAAGATATTTTTTATTGATAGATATCTTTATTGATCAGTAATAATAATGCCCCTAATTTCTATTTGGTATATACAAAAATTTGTATTTCGTTATTAATTTCTAATTTTTTTAATTTAATAAAACTTACTCAATCCTATTTTCATTTTAAAATTGGATTTGAAAGGGGATACAAAAGTATGGTTGGTTTCTTCACTCACAAAAGATAAAAGTTTCGACCTAAAATAAGAAAATTTTGTTCATTCTAGATCTAATTGATATGTCATTGAATTAGTATCATGTATCAGAATGGAATGTAAGACAATGTATGCGTGCATCTCTTTGTCGTCATAGACCAGATATGGTATGGGAAATATAGGAAAAATGTACTATTAATGAATTTTCAATCGCGGATACATATGTATCCTTACCATACTGAAACAACTGCCATTATTCGTATTAAACCAATAACGATTCATACAAGCTAAATCTTCTAATCGATAATTGGGCCAAAGAAATAGCTTTAATTTTATAAGTTTTTTTTTATATTTTTTGCTTTTATCCACAACTTGACTGTTTACCTCATTCCCATTACAAAAAGATGCCTTTCTATGTCTATTCTTAGAATTTAAACAAATTAGAATTCGCAATTCTCTACGACGTCTAGGCGATAAAATATTTTCAGGAACAAACAAATCATAATTTTTTTTATATCTATTTCCCGTCATCTTTTGATGTTTTGTAATGACTTCATCAGAATTCTTATCAACATGTTTTTTTTCTCGGTATCTTTGATTTATTTGATGTTTACTTTTATGAACTAATGAAATACCGAGGGTTTGATACATAATAAATTTTCCATCATTTTTTATAGCTAGACGAATTGGTTCAATAATCAAAAATCCCCTTTTAATAAATTCTGTAAGAGTTACATCTTTCTGAATCGTCAAAATATCCAGACTCATTTCGCCCCTTTGAATAGAGGATATAGTAATTTCTCTTGGATTTATCAGTCTAAGCAAGAGACAATATACGTTGATGTTATTGATTATTTTTTTATTTAAAGAATCATCCCATCTCAATTGAAAATACAAATACCTTTTTAGGAAGAAATCAAACTCCGCTTTTGTATTGATCTTGTATTGCTTTTTATTTCTATGTTTTTTCATGTCCGATCCCGTATAATCTTCTTCAACATCTTTTTCTTGGTTTGAAAGAGCTGATTTAAGATCTGCTTGGCCCGTGGATTCTTTTTCTCCTTGATTTCGGTTTTCTAATTCAAGAGATTTTTTTTCATTCGAAGATATTGATATAAAAGGATCTCTTTTTTTATTTCCAGTGATGCTTTTGTTTTCACTAGCATTTTTTTTTATATTAGAATTAAAAAGTAGTAATTTAATTGGTATAACCCACGGTTTCATTTTATACGTATTATAAAGTCTCACAAATTCTGGCAAGAACCAAAGTTCCAGATTTGATATGGGACGACTTAGTATTTCTTCATTCATTCCCATCCAATCCAAAAGGGGTTTTTGATTGGATAGGTTGATTTTTTGATCTTGCTGAAGTGTGAGATAAAAAAGACTCTTATTATTGATTTTATCAATTATTTGATACTTATTAACCCTAGTCTTAGTATATTTATTACTGTTAGTGTCAGTATCAATATTGATCCAGGCCTCAATATCGACCTTCGTTTTAAGACAAAAATCGAGAATTCTCCAATCAAAAAATTTTCTATCCGTATTTTTATCCATATCTCGAATATCATCTTCTACCATTTCTACCATATTAAATGATTTTTGTTGATGTGTGTTGGAATTATAAAAAATATCTTGGTTCGTTTTTACTTGTAATGGTGATCCATAAATTGAAGAGTACTTCTTAGTTTCAGAATTTATAGATTTATATGCTAAAAGATCATATCTATATTGTTTTTTAAAATTATCCTTTTGATTCAATAATAAATCCGTTTCAATTTTTGTTTTTTTTTCGTAGTGAATTAATTCATCTTTTTCATATAAATCACACAAATCTTTATATAAATCTTTATTTTGAGCTATACAGTTCAATATATTTCGCCATTTTTGTGGTACTACTCTAGACCATTTAATTTGAGATACATCACATTGATATTGATAATGACTCCTTAACCAATTTGTCCATTGATTCATTCCAGAATTGCGAAGATTCTTAGGTCTTAATTCGGAATGAAATAGTTCTTGTCTTACAACAAAAAAATCCTTTATTTCATTCTTAAGAAAAAGGGGGGTTCCATTATATTGAAATACGGATTTCAATTTCTCTAACTTAATAAGTTTGGTTTGTGATAATTTGTAAAATACATATGCTTGTGAAAAGTAAGATAAGTCAAAAAAAGTCTTTGAATTAAGACTAATATTAGTATTAGAAAGTGACTCTTTTATAATCGAAATAAATTTAATTAAACTTTGATTTGTTTTATTAATTCTTTCTTGATTTGCTTCATTACTGTTAATGTTTTTATTAATAATTTTTTTTGTTGATTCAAGAAAAAGTTGTGTATTGATACTAGGAATATTAATCATAGATAGAAAGATATCTATGTATATCTTTTCAATGAAAAATATTATAAAATAATGGGATTTACGGATTAATCGAGCAGTTCTTCTTTTTAATATCTGCCAAATATTTTTTTGTGATTCCAATCTTTTATCATCATAACTTATTTTGTTAGAACTCAAATTTCTATTTGAAGTTATAAATCCCTTTTTCTTGTCTTTTGTAATTTTTTCTATTTGATTTATGATGGTGTTTATTCTATCAGTCAGATCTTGCATTTTTTTTTCTGTTAATGAATAATTTGTCCAATCCTGAGATCTAATTTGAATGGACGATTCCTGAATCATCCGATTACTGATTATTGAATCTTTTTTAATTTCACTCAATTCATATACTTCTATTTCTCTCAATCCAAATAATATAATTGGGTTTATTTTTGAGAGTTCTTTTATTATTTCTTTTATAAACAGAATGTTTTTAATGATCCATTTTTTTGGTTTTTTTGAGACATTTAGAAACAATTTTGTTTGTTCTTTTAAAATTCCTAGAATTAGAAAACATTTCTTTTGCAATTTTTTAATTTTTTTTTTGAGTTCTTTTAAAATCGGTTCAAAAAATGAAAGTTTTTTTCTGGGAGAACCAAAAGGTAGTTCAGCTTCCATTCCAAAAATTGTTAAAAAACAAAAATCATTTTTTTGACCTTGCTTTTTCATTGGATCGTTATAAGGGGCTCGTAACTTAGATCTGTGCCAAGGTTTAAGACGAAAAGGAAATAGGATCTTGATCTGAATGCCGTCTGTTAACCAGTTTTTTGGAAATTCTTTTTCTGATAATTGAACGCCGTTATAGGTACATTTAACATGCATTTCTCTATTCCAATCCTTTAAGTCCTCATACCATTCCGGAAATTGAAATAATAGTATACGGACGATATTTTTAGCTATTATCAATGAAGGTAATATAATATATTTTCTAAGAATTGATTGGGTTACTAATAAAAAACCTCTCATTACTTGAGCAAGTAAAATACTATCCCAGGCTTCCGCTATTTGTATACGCACTTTCTCCTTTCTTTTGTCTTCTTCTTTTTTGTCCTCCTCTTTTTTTTTCGCGCTTTCTTTTGTCTTTTTCTCTGTATAATTCGAAATTGTGAATTCTGTGTTTTTCCACATCCAATTTCTAAAAATTTTTTTCATCCGTTCAGAAATATCAAAAAAAAAAAAAAAAGATTTGTCTATTCGGTCCAAAAAAAGAGGGGAATGCGCATTTGCTTCAAAGAGTTTCCAAGTAACTGTTTTACGTCTTTGAGCGCGCATGGAGCCTTTGATTATGTCTCGACGAAAATCCGATTGTTGGGAATAACGTATCAAAGCAACTTCGCCTGTTTGATCAGTATTATTAGTTTCTTTGGTATTAGTATAAGCATCAGTATTTTGTTGGTTATCAGTAAAAATCACTACACGTTTGGATTTTCTTGAACGAATCTGATGATCCTCTACCACAGTTTCTTCGGTTTCCCCCTCCTGTTGTTCAAAATCGTTGATTAATTTGTATGACCATCGAGGAACTTTTTTATTAATTTCTTTT